TTTTTCTAGTGCATTCAGTCTTTCTTTTTTTTTTCATTCCTATTCTCCTTTCTCAAAAAAAGGGACCTTAAACAAAGTTAAAGGATTACTTCGTTCTTGATAGTTATTTACTTAATCGGTGAATAGAAGTATACTCTGGATCGGAATCATGGGAAGTACTCCTTAATAATTTCTACCAATTTAAAGCCCCACTTAGAATTCTTTTTATACAAAAAAAATACACTTACAAAATCTCTATTACGAATCCTTTGTGTACTTTAGTGTTCCTAGCTATCCACGCATTTTTATGAATCTACTTTCGGGTAATACATATACATACATATATATATATATATAGTATAGTAATAATAATAGTATAGTAAAATATAGTAAAAGCCTCATAAAGTTGATCTTTTGAACCCGCTTCAAGTCATGATGATTAATCAATCAATCTTGGGGTAAATAGTCTCTAATACTTATGTTTACTTTTCTTGACTCTTGTACATAGGAAATGAGATTCAATCTTTTACTGCAAATTTATAAGCCGTTTCTTTCACTCATATAACTATCTGGTTTCCTTCATCAACCCCCGAATAATAATAATATAAAAAAAACTAAAATATATATTAAATCAATCATCTTCCTAGAAAGAAAAGAAGTAGGGGGCTCTTAACGAATCACACGTAGAGATATTGATAACACACATAGAGTTAATGGTATTTCATAACTAATTGATTGAGCAGCAGCTCGTAGACCACCTAAAAAAGAATATTTATTATTGGAGCCATATCCTGACATAAGAAGGCCGACAGGAGCAATACTTGAAATAGCAATCCATAAAAAAACACCGATACTGAGATCGGCTAGAACAAGACGATACCCAAAAGGAATTACTAAATAACTTAATAAAATTGCTATGACTGCTATAGATGGTCCAATACTAAATAAACGAGTATCTCCTCTAGATGGAAGAAGATTCTCTTTGAAAAGTAATTTTGTACCATCTGCTATAGCTTGAAGAACTCCTAAAGGTCCTGCGTATTCAGGACCAATACGTTGTTGTATACCCGCGGATATTTCTCTTTCTAACCAAACAATAACTAGTACACCTATTGTGATTCCTAATACAGGAGTAAAAATAGGGATAAGCATCCATATGATCCCATAGACTTCTTTTAAGGATTCCAATCTAGAAAAAGAATTGATAGCTTGTAATTCTGTTGTATCAATTATCATTTTAACGATCAACTTCTCCCATAATAATATCTATACTACCTAGTATCGTCATAATATCAGCCAATTTCATTCTTTTAACTAACTGAGGAAGAATTTGCAAATTAATAAACCCCGGCGGGCGAATTTTATATCGCCAAGGGAAAACACCCTTATCTCCTATCAGAAAAATTCCCAATTCTCCTTTTGGTGCTTCGACTCTCGCATAAAGTTCTTGCTTCGACAATTCAAAAGTCGGAGAGGGTTTTTTACTAATGAATCGATAGTCAAACTCATTCCATACAGTATCTTTTACTCTATCAAAGCGGCGGATTTCTAAATTTTCATAGGGCCCTCCCGGAATTCCTTCAAGGGCCTGTTGAATAATTTTTATGGATTCCGTCATTTCACTAATTCGTACTAAATAACGAGCTAATGAATCGCCCTCTTTTTGCCATTGGACTTCCCAATCAAACTCGTCGTAACACTCGTAATGATCAACTTTACGAAGATCCCATTGTATTCCGGAAGCTCGTAGCATTGGTCCCGACAAACCCCAATTTATTGCTTCCTCTCCGCCAATAATGCCTACTCCCTCAACTCGTTCTAAAAAAATGGGATTCCGTGTAATAAGCTTTTGATATTCAGCAATTCCTGTTAAAAAATAATCGCAAAAATCCAAACATTTTTCTATCCAGCCATGGGGTAAATCAGCAGCGACTCCACCAATACGAAAATAATTGTGCATCATTCGCATACCGGTGGCAGCTTCGAATAGGTCATAAATCAATTCTCTTTCTCGAAAAATATAGAAGAAAGGGGTCTGTGCCCCAATATCTGCCATAAAAGGGCCAAGCCATAACAAATGCGAAGCTATACGACTTAACTCCAACATAATGACTCTGATATAACTAGCCCTTTTAGGGACTTGAATATTGCCCAATTGCTCTGGCGCATTTACAGTTATTGCTTCTGTGAACATAGTAGCTAAATAATCCCAACGTGTTACATAAGGCAAATATTGTATAATTGTTCTATTTTCTGCAATTTTTTCCATACCTCTGTGTAAATAACCCAATATGGGTTCACAGTCAATAACATCTTCACCATCTAGAGTAACAATGAGTCGAAGAACACCATGCATTGATGGGTGGTGAGGTCCCATATTGACTATCATGAGGTCTTTTCTTGTAGCTGGTACAGTCATAGGTTTTTCCTGATTCATTCTTCCATGAATTGCTGAAAGCGAAAAGAAGTTCATCAAACTTTTAATCAAACTAACTCTTCAAATTAACGAGTTTTTCTCTCTCGAATATTCAACTGCCCTATTAATTCTTTATAACGTGCTCTATTTTTTTTTGACAAATAAGCCAGTAGCCGTTGACGTTTTCCCAGAATTTTCCGCAGACCTCTCTGAGATAAATAATCTTTTTTGTGCAATTCCAAATGTGAAGTAAGTCTTCGTATCTTGTTGGTGAAACTTACTACTTGAAATTCAACAGATCCACTGTTTTCTTTGTTTTCTTCTTGTTCTTGCAAAATAATTGAAATAAATGAATTTTTTACCATAAAAGAATTTCGCACTCCCCTTTTTACAGATATTTATTTTATTGATCAGTAATAATAATGTCAGAAATTTTAATGTAGTATACACAATAATCATAATTTATTTATTATAGATAGATAGATTCCTGTTTTTATCAATTAAATCCGATTTTGGAGTTCATTTGGATAGTGATACAAAAAGACGATATCAAAAAATTTAGTACAAAGATTAATTTATAGCTTTAATTGATTGATACGCCATTTCCTTATTATTGCAGTATCCTAGACTGGGATGTAAGACAGCGAATATGTGTATCGGGTTGCTTGCATATAACATGGATATTTACAGATCATCCACAGAAGAAAAAAGAAAAAGATGATTGATAGAATAGAACACCAGAATATATAGGAAACTCAAAATTTAAATCAGGGATACATAGATATCCTTAACATACTCAAACGGCTCCCATTATTGGTATCAAACCAATAGCGATTCATACAAGCTAAATCTTCTAATCGATAATTAGGCCAAAAAAAGAACTTTAATTTAATTAATTCATTTTTTTTTCTGTCGATATTTTTACTTTCATCCAAAAATTGACTCCAGTTTTTTAGCCTGTTCTCCTTGCAAAATAATTTCTTTTTATGCACACCATTCTGATTCTTTAAATTCAAATTGAAAGAAATTAGAATTCTCAATTCTCTACGACGTCTAGACGATAAAATCTTTTCAGGAACAAGCAAATCAGAAGTCTTTTTGTCTCTATTTAGAGTTTTTATTTTATGTCTTGGAATGGATTCATCAAAATTTTTCTTAGCAACATTTTTGGGGTTTCGGTTACTTTGGTGCTTACTTTTATGAACCAATGAAATACCTATTATTTGATACATAAAAAACTGTCCGTCATTTTTTACAGATAGACGGGCAGGTTCCATAATTAATATTCCCTTTTTCGTTAATTGTGTAAGATTTAAACGCCTCCTCATTATATCCAGATTAATTTCTTTTCTTTGAATATAGGATATAGTAATTTTTCTTACATTTATGAGGCTAACCAGGAGACCGTATATCTGGATATTATTCATCATTTTTTGATTCAATTGATTCAAACGTCCAGTCCATCTTAACTGCAAAGGAAAATCTCCTTTAAGGAATATTTTTAGTTTTTCAATCGATTCTAAAAAATATTCTTCAATATTGTTTTGCTTCTTTAATTCAAAATATTGTTTTGAATTTGCTGGGCTAAAATTTAAAAAATTATCATCCTGCTCTTGCTTTGCCTTGCTATTTTGATTTTCACTAAAATTTGGTTTTATATTCAAATTAAAAAAAAGTAAGTTGCTTGGGATAAACCAAGGTTTCTCTTTATATTTATTATATAGTATCACAAACTCTGGAAAGAAAAAAACTTTCGGATTTGATATGAGGTGATTTAAAATTAAGAATTTTTCATTCATTCCCATCCAATCAAAAGACATTTCCATCCAATCAAAAAAGACCCTTTTGTAATTCATTTCGCAATTTGAATCAATTGGAAGATAAAAAATATGAAATTGATCCTTTATTTGGTCCTTATTAGGTTCAACCTGAATTTTTGTATTAAATTTCCACCCCAAATATTTTCTATCCGTATTTTTTTCCATATATATAATATCACTTTTTCCTAGATAATTCTTCATAGAAATATTCTTAAAAAAGTTTTCTTTATTTCTGTTGGAATTTTCCTGCTTCTTATTTCTTTCTAATGATGTTCTATAAATACAGGATTTCTTCTTAGTTTCAGAATGAATATATTTATATGATAAAAGATCATATCTATAGTTTTTTTCAAAATTATCCTCTTTATTTGATAATAAATAGACTTTCAAATTTTGTTTTTTTTTGTAATCAAAAAAAGGGTCTTTTTCATAGGAATACCATTTCTTTAAATCATTATTTTGAGAGGTATTTATCCCATTTCGCCATTTTTGGGGGACTAATCTAGACCATGTAATCTGAGATAAATCGTATTGATAATGACCTCTTAACCAGTTTTTCCATGGATTCATTCCATAATTTGGAAGTTTCTTATGTCTTATTTCGGAATCAAATATTCCTTGTCTTCCAAAAAAATCCTTTATTTCATTCTTAAGAAAAAAAGATGGTCCATTATATTGAAGAATAGATCTTACCTTATTGAAGTTAATTGCTTGGGTTTGTGATAATTTAAAAAATACATATTTTTGTGACAAGTAAGATAAATCAAAAAAAATATGTGACTTTCGCTTACTATTTCTAAGATTATCAAATATCTTTTTGATAGTCATAGGCGAAATAAAGTCAATTTTATTTTGTTTTGTTTTATTAATCCTTTCTTGATCTTGATTTCTTTTATTATTGTCAATGTATTTCTCAACAATTTTTTTTGTTGATTCCATAAAAAGGTATAGAGTGATTCTGCGCATATTAATGATACATAGAAAGATATCAATGTATATTTTTTCAATGCAAAATTGAATTAATAATTCAATATTTTTTCTTTTTAATAGTTTCCAAATTTTTGGGGGTGATTCTCCATTATTCTTTTTATTTTTTTTCATTATTTCTATTTGATTTCTGATTGTGTTTCTTCTATCAATTCTATGTTTCATTTCTTCTTTTGCCTGTAAATAATTTGTCCAACCTGTAGCTCGATTTTGACTAAGCGATTCATGAATTATCTTATTACTGATTATAGAATCATTTTCTGTTTGAGTTTGACTTGATTCATATATTTCTCTCGGTATAAATAATGGAATTTTTGTTCCTTTTAAAAGTTCTTTTATTATTTGTTTTACAAATAAAACAGCTTTTGTTTGTTTCTTTGTTATTTTTTTTAAAACTCTTCGAACTCTAAAATTGAATTTTCTGATTTCGACTTTATAGTCTATATCTTTAAAAATAGGTTCAAAAAAGGAAGGTGTTTTTCGAGGAGGCCCAAAAGGATATTCTGTTTCCATTCCCAAAACTGTTAAAAAACAAGAATCAAAATCATCCTGTTGCTTTCGATCGCTATCAGAGAGTCGTAGTTTAGATCTGTGCCAAGGTTTCAAATGAAAAGGATATAGGATTTTGATCTGAAAACCTTCTCTTAACCAATTTTTAGGAAATTCCGTTTTGGAGAATTGAAGACCATTATAGCTGCACTTTAGATAAATTTCTCTATTCCAATCTTGGAAATCCTCATACCATTCCGGAGATTGACGTAATAAAATACGGCCAATATTCTTAACTATTATGAATAAGGGTAATTTAATATATCTTCTAAAAATTGATTGAGCTAGTAACAGAACACTTCTTGTTTTTTGTGCATATGGAATGTTATCCCAGAATTCCATTGCGTCTTCCTGGTTATTTTTTTTTATTTGGAATTGTTGATCTAAAATTTCGAATTCTGACTTTTTACCCAACCAATCTCTAATATTAAAAAAAAGTTTCATTAGGTTGGATATAGGAAAAGGAAAATCCTCCATTTTTTCCAAAAAAAGGGGGGAATGGGGATTTCCTTGAGAGGGTCCCCAAATAACCGTTTTACGCCTTTGAACGCGCATAGATCCTTTTATTATGGCTCGACGAAAATCCGGTTCTTCTAAATAACTTATAAAACCCGAATCTCTATTAAATTTTCTATAAAGATCATAATTCTTGAAATGAGACTTCTTAAAACTTCGTCTGGAACGAGTTAAAAAAGCTATACGTTTAAATCTTCTTGTTCGAAGCTGGTGATCCAGCCCTTGCATTATGCCTTGTTCTTTTCGTCGTTTTTTAAAATATTGTTCCAACTCATTGATTAATTTGTATGACCATCGAGGGGGTTTTTTACCTATTTTGTTTATTCCAATAGATTTTTTTTCACGCTTAGGGTTAGTTAGAATTGCGTTCAATGAAAACTTTAACCTATTATTTGAATCTATTTTTACTTGTTTTTTTTCTGATCTTTCGATTTTCGGTTCATATTCTGGAGAATTAGGATAGGGAAGAAGGATATCATGAATTTGATTTAGTTCAGATGTTTCTGTGCAATTTTCTATCGAAGTTTCGTTTATGATTGAAGAAGAAAATAATTTCTTCATTCTTCCACGATACATCCCATTTAAAAAGGGATCATACATTTTAACTAGGCAATTTTTGTTTTTAGGCTCAGTATTACATAATTTAACTAGGAAATTTTTTTTGTTTTTAGTCTCAGCATTATACAATCTAGTTTTTGTTTCAAGTCTATTTAGAGAAAGAGATACTGTCTCTAAAGTCTCAATTCTATTTATAAATTCATTATTTAAGTTGTTATTTTTCTCTTTATTAGTATAAAGCCACTCGTTATATAGTTCATCAGCGGAGAGTTTTTCTAATGTAGACAACGATATCCTTCTTGCTATCATTTCCCCAAAAGTTGACAAACTGGGGGGATATGTAAAAGATATTCTTTGTTTTCCATCACTTTGGCATGTATAAAAAAAATATTGTGAGGCTTCTCTTCTTACGGAGCCTTTAAAATTTTTATTTCTCTTTCTTATGTATCGTAATGGACGATTCCATCGGTTATAATCGAAAAAAAAGGTCAAAAGAGGTTTTTCAAACAAAAAAAAGGATTTTTCTTCATCTTTTTTATTTTTTTCAAGTATTTTGAACTTCAAATTTTCTTGATTCCCATACATATAATCAACCCGTCTATTGTTATCAAATTCTTCTTCTTCTTCCATATCAAATTCTTCTTCTTCTTGCATTTTGTCGAGTTTGTTCAGTTT